AATGCAAAACCAAAATATTTGGAGGACTCTTCTGACAAAATCAAAAATATGTAATTGTCAGCAAAGTTGTTTCTTTTTTTCTTCAGTTCAAATCCAAAAGATTTTTCTTATTTATACATTAAGGCATAGGTCGTCGATTCAGCATTAGATAAAAGGGGGAAAATGCTTATTTTGAGAATAAGCGATTCAATTTATTTTATCAAGATGAGTGTCCTATATCGATAAAATATTTATTTGAAAACGATCTCTATATTAACATAGTGGTAGAAAGAGTACCGTGCTGTGTCTAGACTTCAAACGATTTGCTTTAACCATCTTAACAATCCCACATTATTGGTTGCTAGAGAATCAAAGTGGATTTGCCAATTAATCACGAAATGTGATGGTTCTTACATATAATTTATTAATTTCTTCAGAAGTAATTCGAAAGATCATGCACCTTTCTTTCCTAGTTATAACGGAAAAGGGTACAGCTGGTTGGATCCAGCCTATTCTTGAAATAAACAACTCACACACACTCCCTTTCCAAAAAAGATCAATACACCAATCACTACACTTAGATTTATTGGATTTGTTGCTAAAATATCGGTATTAAATCCGAAACTCCCGGCAGATGGCCAGTGGCCTAAAGAAACGAAAGAATCGGTTACATTTTTCATATAATCTCCTCTTATATTATAGATAGACTAAAAAATAGACCAAAGTTCTTTTTCTATCACTTTGCCCCTCTTTTTTTATTTATTCTTTTTTTTTTGAAATCGAGTCAAAAAATATTCGAGTTAGAATTTCTTTTATTTATAGTTATTTATTTATAGTTATTTATTTCAAGTATGAACGACCCCTTGCTTGTTTGAACACCACCATAAAAGACTTTCCCCCGTACTACGAACGGGAAGGATGAAAGCGAATTGGTATACTAATTCCTCATCTGCAAATCATCCCTTCCCTAATGTAGGTTATTTTCTCAACGAATAAAAATTATAGGAGTGAAATCTTGATCTAATTTGAAAAAGCAAACAACAAGTCCACGGCAATAAAATAGGAAAAATATGTATTTTTCCTGATTAAACAAAAGGATTCGCAAATAAAAGTGCTAATGCTACAACCAATCCATAAATTGTTAAAGCTTCCATAAAAGCTAGACTAAGCAATAGAGTACCTCGTATCTTTCCCTCTGCCTCGGGCTGTCTCGCGATACCCTCTACGGCTTGACCCGCAGCAGTCCCTTGACCAACTCCGGGTCCGATAGAAGCAAGCCCTACGGCCAATCCAGCAGCAATAACGGAAGCAGCAGAAATCAGTGGATTCATGATAAGTTCCTCGTACCAACAAAAAGAAATGGTTAATGATACAATCAACCAATGAATTATGACTTAATTATTCGGATTAATCTAGTCGAAGTAACTAAGAACTTCGAATTTAAGTATTTAAGTAATAATATTATTGAATTATCAGAACTACTTCGATATATCCTTTTTCGTTTCTATCCACAGAGTCTTCGCGAATCCATAGAATTCTCGTTTTTCCATTTCTTGTTTCCGAACTGTTATTTCAAAATTCTTTCATCTTTTCTTGATTTCATCTGTTTATTCAGGCAAATCACAGTCGAAACGAGACGAAAGGACTTTTGTTAGAACCCCCCCCCTACAGTAGTAGGGGAAATGAAATATATCTTTAATTCATATATAACTAGTCAATATCTAATATCACATATACATATCTTTCTTCAATAACGTAAACCATTAAATTCAATCAGATTCGAGAATCAATCTATTTTTTTAGGAATCCCATTTTTTGTTTTGTAAATTTTTTTCTTCCTTCCGTTTTCGTTATCAGCATTCCAACCGAATACAATCTAAATGGGCAAATTAAATTGAAATTAATTAAGGCCTATTATTGGATAGAAAATTAATTAAGGCCTATTATTGGATAGAAATGTCATTATTTGATTGATCTAAGTTCATGCAATTTATTATTTTATTTATTAATATAATCTTTTCTTTTGGTCAATTGTTGAATAAAATCAACTGTAAAGTAGAATCGGTTCTCCGGTTTTTTATTTACTCACACGCCGTAAACATATATCTTATTGAAATTATGATTTGATGAATTAAGAAGATTGGCGGACCAATATAATATCAAAGTAAATATTCCTTGAATAAAAATACGATATTAATATTAAGTGGACGAAAAGGGTAATCTTAGAAAAAAGATTTTTTTCTTTTAGATCTCTTTCCTTTTGTTTACAACTCTATAATAAGGAAATGTTTGATTCTTTTCCTATTGCTTTCTCTCGGATATAGAGTCCTGTACATTTCTATTCCTTAAATAAATGATCTTAAACCACACATACATTGCTTTGTCCTAAGTTAAAAAAAAGACTATTTCAATGATGGCCCTCCATGGATTCACCTATATAAGCCGCGGCTAAAGTTGCAAAAATAAGAGCTTGAATACCACTTGTAAATAATCCAAGGAACATGACAGGTATGGGAACCAC